CTTATTTTCATAGTTGTTATTCCTTAATTCTGTGAATATATTTATTGGTGGACGAAAAAAAGGTTTCTTGATATTTTTGAATCTTGAATTGTATCTTCGTGAAAGGAATGGTTGAAATTAAAAAAAAAACCACTTACTCATTTGAATCCTTGTTATGGAGTCTAGAAAATGGCTGTCCCCTGATTAATTTATTTATATCTAAGAACTTACTCAAAATTTTACTTTTTTATCCTATAGGTATACCTAAAATATGTCGAATCCTTTCAGAAGCATGAAAAAAATCTTTAGTATCTAAACAAAAGCGAAACATGCCGTTCTGAAGTTATTCAGAAAGAAAACTTTCATTAATTTATTTTTTCTTTAATTTCATTCGAAGTAAAACATCCGAAACTTTTTTGAACAGGGTTTTTATTACGCAACCCCCCTTTTTTTCACAAATCGTAAATTCCAGATATCTAATTTTTATATTAGAAGGATTACCATATATAACACAAAATTTCTCCGCCGATTCTTTTTAGTCGAGCTTCTCGGTCTGTCATTATACCTTGAGAAGTCGAAAGGATTACAATCCCTATTCCGCCTAAAATTCGTGGAATTCGTTGAGAGTTAGAATAGATTCGTAGACCCGGTCGACTTATTCTCTTTAAATTTAAAATCGTTTTATAGGATTCTTTCTTATTTCGTCTGTGTCTTAGGGTTAAAATCAAAAAATATTGGTTGCTTTCGCGATGTTTCCTCACGTTTTCGATAAAACCCTCTCGTAAAAGGATTTTAACTATGCTTTCGGTGATGTTAGTCGATCCTATCCGAACCGTACCTTTTCTATTCATGTCAGCATTTCGTATAGAGGTTATTATATCAGCAATAGTGTCTTTACCCATGATAAGTTAAAATTCCTTCTTGTTCTATAATTTTGATATAATCAACATGTTCTTTTTCTTTTATTTATATATAGATATAGACGAATTATATATTAATATATGAATTAAATTCTTAATATTTTATTATTAAGGGTATATGCGTGATACACAATCTATTAATTAATTTTATTTCAATACCAGTTTTTTAATCCTATACTAAACTATTGATATTTAGATCTTATAATACCTCAGGAGCTAATGAAACTATTTTAGTAAAGTTTAATTGTCTCAATTCCCGTGGGATCGCCCCAAAAACTCGAGTTCCTTTTGGATTTCCTTCTTGATCAATGACAACTGCGGCATTGTCATCATATCGTATTATCGTCCCATTGTTACGTTTGAGTTCTTTACAAGTACGTACAATTACAGCTCTAATCACTTCTGATCTTTCTAGAGGAGTATTTGGTATTGCTTCTTTGATTACAGCAACAATAACGTCACCAATATGAGCATATCGGCGATTACTAGCTCCTATTATTCGAATACACATCAATTCTCGAGCCCCGCTGTTGTCTGCTACATTCAAATAGGTTTGTGGTTGAATCATATCATTTTTTTTGTATCTCTTCTTTTAATGCAAAGGACGAAGTAAAAAAATATTGTTTGTCAAAAAAAAAAAAGAAAACTTATAATCTTTTTATCCTTAAATGTTATTTAGCTTTTTCATTCTATACTCCTATTCAGAAATAATGAATTGGGTTTTTATAGGCATTTTTGATGCCGCTATTGAAATAGCTTTTCTGGCTATATTTTCGGGTACACCACCCATTTCATAAAGGATTTTACCTGGTTTAACCACAGCTACCCAATACTCGGGGGATCCTTTCCCAGAACCCATACGCGTTTCCGCAGGTCTTACTGTAACTGGTTTATCTGGAAATATACGTACCCAAATTTTTCCACCGCGTCGTACATTTCGTGTCATTGCTCGTCGCCCTGCTTCTATTTGTCTAGATGTGATCCAAGCGGGTTCAAGTGTTTGAAGAGCATATCTGCCAAAACAAATACGATTCCCACGAGAAGATATTCCTTTTAGTCTTCCTCGATGTTGTTTACGAAATCTGGTTCTTTTTGGGTTATAGTTGATGGGTTTTTTCTAAATTAGAAATTCCATCTCTACTACAGAACTGAACGTGAGAGTTTCTTCTCATCCAGCTCCTCGCGAATAAAAGGACTAAAAAAGTTTGTATTACGATATAGATGTAGTTAATGATTAATTCTATTAATCATGGTATTAAATTTCATCTGATTTCTTCTAAATTTGTGTATGTCTTTTTCGAAATGGAATCCAAGATGAATTATATTTATTTAAAAATAACGTAATATCATCATCTTGAATGTCGTTTTTGTTAGAGTTAGAATATTCTAACAAATCCTTATTTTCTTTTATCTTTTTAAAAATTTTTTTTACTTGAAAAAAAAAATATTCGCCGGCGAATATTTACTCTTTCAATATCTATATTAAGTTTGATGTTTATCCTAGGAAATATCAGAATAAAAAATCAGAATAGATAATAAAGTTTCTGGTTTATTCCGCCATCCTGTCCAATGAATTACTAAGATTTGTTTTTCAATAGAAT